TTTTCTTTATGATATTTGCGACCTTAGAGCATATATTAACTCATATTTCCTTTTCGATCATCTCAATTGTTATTATAATTCATTTGATGAATTTATTAGTCTATGAAATCGAAGGATTACGTAATTCGTCAGAAAAAGGGATGATAGCTACTTTTTCCTCTATAACAGGGTTTTTAGTTACTCGTTGGATTTCTTCGGGACATTTTCCTTTAAGTAATTTATACGAATCATTAATCTTCCTTTCATGGAGTTTATCCATTATTCATATGATTCCATATATTAGGAATCATAAAAATGATTTAAACGCAATAACTGCACCAAGTGCCATTTTTACCCAAGGCTTCGCCACGTCAGGTCTTTCAACTGAAATGCATCAACCCGCAATATTAGTACCTGCTCTACAATCTCAGTGGTTAATGATGCATGTTAGTATGATGTTATTGAGCTATGCAGCTCTTTTATGCGGATCGTTATTATCAGTTGCTCTTATAGTGATTACATTTCAAAAAAAAATTGATTCTTTTTTGAAAAACAAGAATTTTTTAAGTTTAAGGAGGTCGTTTTTCTTTTTTTTCTTTGGTGATATGGAATATTTGAACGAAAAAGGAAGTGTTTTAAAAAAGGCTTCTTTCCTCTCATTTCAAAATTTTTACAAATATCAATTAGTTCAGCGTTTGGATTCTTGGAGTTATCGTGTCATTAGTTTAGGGTTTACCTTTTTAACCATAGGCATTCTTTCTGGAGCAGTATGGGCTAATGAAGCATGGGGTTCATATTGGAATTGGGACCCTAAGGAAACTTGGGCATTTATTACTTGGACCATATTTGCAATTTATTTACATACTAGAAAGAATTCAAAATTGCAAGATCAAGGCACGAATTCAGCATTTGTAGCTTCTATAGGATTTCTCCTAATTTGGATATGCTATTTTGGGATCAATCTATTAGGAATCGGGTTCCATAGTTATGGATCATTCCAATGAATATCTAAAAATAAATTACAAAATTACATAAAGAATACATAAAAGAATCGTCTGATACACAATGAAATTTTGTGCGCGTTTTTGAGAACCTTTTAAATAGAGGAATTATTCAAATGGTTCTCAAAAACTTTATATGTATCTCATTACAATTCTAATTAACACTTCCCTTTTTTTCATTGCACAACAAAGAATCGTGAAAAGAGGAAAGTCAAAGAATTCTAAGACTTTTTTTCCAATTAATGAAATTTATTGAATCTCAAAAAAGAATTAGTATCTATAAAAATAATCAGATAATAGAACTTGTACCTTGTCAACCAATAACGGGAGAACGAAATAAGGATAAATACCAATTCCTATTATAGGTAGAAAGATACAGATGGAGACAAATAGTTTTCTTGGCCCAGAATCAAAAAAATTTGAGTTTGGAATATTGAATAGCTTGTATCCATAAAAAATCTGACGTAACATAGATAATAAAAAAAAAATAGGAGTTAATATCATTCCAATTGCCATTACAAAAGTAATTAACATTTTTAGCATGAAAAGATATTTTGGGCTGGTAATTATTCCAAAAAATCCAAAAAAGACTAAGAATTATGCAACAAAACCACTCATTCCTGGCAATGCAAGAAAAGCCATCGAGAAACTACTAAACATGGTAAAGATTTTTGGCATTGGGATAGATATCCCCCATCTCTTCGAGATAAACAAAACGTATTATATCACATCACAACTTGTTCCTGCTAAGAAAAAAAAGCGCATCACCAATTAATCTCTGAGAGAGTCTTTGTAAAATGGCTTCATTAAGTCCTATGACAGTTATTCCTATAATTAGGAAATCCATGTGAGATATGGAAGAATAGGCAATACATTTTTTTAAATTGCGTTGACCGAGAGAGGTTGAAGCCGCATAAATGATTTGTATTATTCCTACTATAATACTATAACCAATCATGGAGATAATCTAGAATGAGCGTGAGCTAATAATTCCATATTGATCCTAATCAATCCATATGCTCCCTAACTAAAAACATGCATGTACTGTAATGTACTGTTTCTGGTAACCATGTATGTAGGGATATCGTTGGCGATTTGACAGCCTAAATAATAAGAAAACCAAAATAGAGTATTATTTCCAATGCTGCAAGATACGATTATTAGCTAATTTTTCTAAATCTAATGTTGGTTCGTTGGAACCATATAAACCCATAGCTATAATTCCTATTAAGAGAAAAAAGGAACCTCCGGTAGTACACAAAATAAACTTTGTAGCCGAGTATAGGCTTTTTTTCCTCCCCACATGGATAAATGGATAAAAGTAAATAAAAAGGAATTAATTTGAATTCCCACATGATGAAAAAAAGGAAAAAGTCTCGAGAAGAAAATGATACTATTTGGCCACTATACATTGCTAACATCAAGAAATAGAAAAATCGCGTTTGAGTAACTGATCAAACTGCTAAAGTAGTTAGAAATCCTGTCAGTCAAAAGGGTCCTATGGAAAGTCCATGGGTTTCCAGTCTCCATTGAAAATCAAAAAGATTGATCCATTTAGAATCCTTCTTCAATTGGGTTAATGGATCGTCCAATTGAAAATGGAAATAGGTCATTAGAAGGAACTCTAGTATACATATATATACTCTAATATAGAGTATACCATTATTTCCCCTATGAATGAAAAAGACAATTGAAGAACCCGCGAATATGGGCAAAACAAAAAGTATTGTTAACCAAGGAAAATAACTCGTGATAAAGACAAGATAAAATTATACCAGAAAAGCACGGGCTTTTCTGGTAAAGAGTAATCAAATGATTCAAGTGGAGTTTTTTGTCACATAGTCACATATCAATAAGAAAGACCCATGCTGCGAGTTGTTTCATGCCATAAATAAACACGGACACTCAAAAAATCCGTTGGACAAGCGGATTCACATCTTTTACAACCTACACAATCTTCGGTTCTTGGCGCAGAAGCAATTTGCTTAGCTTTACATCCGTCCCAAGGTATCATTTCCAATACATCCGTGGGACAAGCTCGAACACATTGGGTACATCCTATACATGTATCATAAATCTTTACTGAATGTGACATTGGGTCTATAAATTCCAGTTTTGAACACAAAAAATTTTCAATCTGGTAAAATTAAAATAATAAAATGAAATAATCATATATTTTATATTGTAGACACCAGACGAATCAATGATTTATCAAAATTTTAAGAATCAATAGATTTTTTAATCTGTTTATGAGAAAGGACCAAGATACTTTGATTTCCATTTCAATAACCATGAAATATAAGTTTATGAATTCAATTCATGTTAATTTTACTATATGTATATAGAATTTTATATAGAATGTATATAGAATCATGTATATATAATATCTAAAAATAGAGAATATAATAGAATATCTAATATAGAAAGATAGAAAGATTCTAGTATATAGAAATCTAATTATATAGATAGAAATAGAATTAAGGATATAATTAGATATTCTATATCAAGATATCAATATCAAATTAATACGTTTGTTATTAGGTTAGTTATAGAAGAGGTTAGTAACTCTAAATCTAAATCATAAATCTATATGAAAAAAGAGAAGAAATAAAATAAACAAGTAAATACAAGTAAATAATAATAAGAGAATATTGATATTTTAATTCTAATTATATTATCTTATTATTGAAATTCATTCTATTATCTTCTTATTTTAATTCTATTTTGAATTCTATTATATTCTATTTAGAATATTAAATATTTTAAAAGTCTCTTCTTAAGCAGCCGCAATGGCTATAACAAAGATTGATAAAATTTCTCCTTTTAATTGTCGACTATCAAATCTATCGGAAAATGTGACGATATTTATATTCACCAAATTCAGTATAAGCTCAAGATAAGTACTCTAGCCATGCTTCGGCTTGTGATCAGTCCATAGATGCCGATAGAAAATAAATAAACACTTAGAAAAAGTACATGCTCTAACATAATTGAGAAATTCCTCATCTATCTCGATTCATTTAAATATGAACAAAAATGAAACCGATTCAGTTGACTAGAATCGAAGAATTACAGAACAAAAGAATATATTCACAGTAGATTGAAATAAAATAGATTAAATCCATTTTCATTCTTTCATTAAAAAAAAAGAATAACTGAACTAAGAAAAAAATAATTAAAAAAGAAAAAAGAACAAGGATAATAATAAGAAACTCAAAGAAGAAATTCAAATTTAATTAACAAGTTTTTGGTTCCCGAATATCTAACTGATCCATTAATTTCTTATAACGCACTTTATTTTTCTTTGACAAATAAGTCAATAATCGTTGACGTTTTCCTATAATTATTCGTAGACCCCTTTGCGATAAAAAATCTCTTTTGTGCAATTCTAAATGTGAAGTAAGTCTCCGTATCTTACTGGTGAAATGGAATACTTGAAATTCAACAGATCCACTATTTTCTTCTTTTTTTTCTTGTGTAATAACTGAGATGAATGAATTTTTGATCATAAATTAAAATTTGTATCTTTCTTTTCTGTGAATTTTACCGATCAGTAAAAATAATAATAGTTAATATGCCAGTTATTTTTCTCTTTTCATCTAGTATACATCAAAATTGGATTCTATTCATATACTCTTTTTTTTATTTATGTGGTTTATGTTTTTATGTTTTGTATATTTGGATCAAATATACAAAACATATATGTATTTACGAAATAGAACAATTTATTTCTTCTTTTTACTTAATCTTTTCACTTAAAAAAATTCCACTCTTCCTAATGAAAATTTATATACTATGAAATCAGCATCATGTATTAGAATATTACTACATAGTGTATATGTTTTGGCTTTCATCTAACAAATCTGTTACACGATATGTAGGAAATCCACTATAAATCCTTTTTCATTGGAATTGAATTCATTCCGAATTGTTAATACATATGTATTCTTGACATACTGAAACGACTGCTGTTATTGGCATCAAACCAATAGCGATTCATACAAGCTAAATCTTCTAATCGATAATTGGGCCAAAGAAACAATTTGAATTTAATAAAATTTTTTCTATCTGTATTAATATGTTTGTCCTCATTCAAAAATTGTCCACAGTTTCTTATTTTGTTTTCATTGCAAAATCTTGGATTTTGATCCACAACATGAAAATTCCGGGAATTTAAACAAATTCGAATTCGAAATTCTCTACGACGTCTGGGGGATAGAATATTTTCAGGAACAAGTAAATCATAATTATTTTTGTCTCCACTCAAAAATATGTTGCTGTGTTGTGCACTGGATTTTTCAAACTCCCCTTTCTCAATATCTCTTTTTTTTGTGTATTTTTTATTTGTTTGGTGCTTCTTATTATCTACCAATGAAATATCTATAGTTTGATATATAATAGATTTTCCGTCCCTTCGTATAGATAGAAAAATTGGTTCAATAATAAATATTCCCTTTCTTATCAATTCTGCAAGAACTAGGTCCCTTTGAATCAGCATTTCATCTAGATTTATTTCACCTCTTTGAATCGAAGATATAGCAATTTCCTTTGGATTTATCAGTCTAAGTAGGAGACAATATACCCTGATATTCTTCATTATTTTCTTATTCAAAGGATCAGTCCATCTTAGTTGAAAAAGGAAATATTTTTTCAAAAATAAATCTAGTTCCATTTCATTCTTGCTCTTAGATTGTTTTTTTTTTATACCTTTTTTTATTTCTAAGCTTGCGTAATCTTCTTCAACAGCTTTTTTATTTTTTTTTTTTAGTAGATTCAATACAAGATTTCTTTGGACCTGTTTTTGGTTTTCTTCCTGCTTGGAATTTACTAATTCAAGATCTTTTTTTTTCTTAGATGATTTATTTGGATTTATGTTCATTTTTTTACTTTTTTCATTTATGGAAAAATGAAAAAAGAGTGATTTGATTGGGATGATCCAAGGTTTAATTTTATATACATCAAACAGTAGTACAAATTCTGGAAAGAACCAAGTTTCTAGATTGGATATAGTATCATGATTAGATGTGGTATCATTAAACCTTTTTTTATTCATTCCCATGCAATCAAAAACGAAACTTTTTTGATTGCATGTTTTGATCTCTTGATCAATTGTAGGAAAAAAAAGATCTTTTTTTTCCATTTTTTCAAAATTATTAATTTCAGTCTTAGTATTTTTCTGAATCTTGATGCCAATATGTGCATTGGTCCAGATCTCAATATTATTCTCAATATTATTTCTAAAACAAAGATGAAGAATTCTACAATCAAAATATTTTCTATCCAAATTTGTATTCCTATCAACCAAATTTGTATTCCTATCAATAAGAAATCCTTTTTCTAGATAATTATTACTAGGTATACTTACCAATACAGAAAATGATTCAGATTTCGATGTATTGAAATTTTGTTGGTCCCCGTTTGTTTCTAATGTTGATCCAGAAATGTAGAAATTAGGAAGGCTTATGTATTTATATGATAAAAGATCATATCTGTAATGTTTTTTCCATTTGTCTTTTTGATTCATAGATGAATTCTCTGCATAGTCATTTTCTTTCATGGAATAAATGAATTGGTATTTTTTATCCAAATCCAATTGGTTTGATTCCTTGTTTTGAATCATATGATGTTTATCGATTCTCTTTTTCCATTCTTTAGCTAATCGAGACCTTTTTTTTTGAGATAAATCGTATTGATAATGACCTTTTAACCAGTTTTTCCATTCGTTCATTACAAACGTATTAATTTGCTTATGTTTTGCTTTAAAATTAAAAATTCCGTGTATCATACAATAGTCTTTTAAATTATCCTTAAAAAAAGGATAGCTCTCTTGATATTGAAGTACAGGTCTCAATTGATACTTATTAAGTAATTGGTTTTGTGATATTTTATAAAAAACATATGCTTGGGACAAGGAAGATAAGTTCCGATAAGTATTGGAATTTTTATTGCTATTTTTAGTATTATCAATATTTGAAAACAATTTTTTTATAGTCAAAATAAAATTCATTGTATTTTGATTTATTTCATCAATTCCTTCTTGTTCTTTATTTATTTTATTTATTTCATTGTTGTAAATGGATTTATTAAAGATCTTTTTTGTTGATTCAAATAAAAGTTGTGCATTGATCTTAGAAACGGTAATGGTACATAACAGAATATCTATGTATATTTTTTCAATGAATGATTTGATAAAGTAGTGTGATTTACGCATTAATCGGATATTTTTCCTTTTTAATATTTTCCAAATATGCTTCTGTAATCTCGATCTTTTATTATCATAAATTATAACTATTTCTTTTTTTTTCTTGTCTTTTGCAGTTCGTTCAATTTGATTCCTGATTTTGATTGTCTTATCAGAAATATCTTTCATTCTTCTTTCTATTAGTGAATAATTTAACCAATTCATCGTTTGATTTAGAACGGACGATTCGCGAGGAATATTTATTTTGAAATCTTTTTTATTTTCGTTCAGTTCATATACTTTTTCTTTCCTCACTTCAAATAATAAATTTGGATTTACTTTATCCAGTTTTTTCATTATTAGGTTGATAATTCGAACTATTTTGATGACTCCTTTTGTTTTTTCTTTTCTAACTTTTAGAAAGGATTCTCTTTTTTTAGTTATTAGAAGTTGTAGAAGTTTTAAAAATTTCTTTTTCACCTTTTTTTTTCTTTTTTGAAGTTCTTTATAAATAGGTTCAAAAAAAAAAAAAAAAGGTCGTTTTCGAGGAGAACCAAAGGGAAGTTCCGCTTCCATTCCCCAGACTGTTAAAAAACAAAAATTTGTTTTTTTCTCTTTTTTTTTAATTAAATCTCTATGATGAGATCGTGCCTTAGATTTTCTCCAAGGTTTTAGACAGAAAGGATATAGAATCTTTATCTGAATACCGTCTATTAACCAAGCTTGGGGAAATTCTGTTTCTGATAATTGAACACCATTATAGGTGCATTTAATATGGATTTCTCTATTCCATTCCTTAAAATCCTCGTCCCACTCGGGAATTTGAAATAATAACATACGGAAAAGATTTTTGGCTATTATTAATGAAGGCAATATAATGTATTTTCTAAGAAAAGATTGGGTTACTAACATCAAACCTCTTATTACTTGAGTAAATAGAAAGGTATCCCAAGCTTCTGATATTTCTATCTGTTCATTTTGAGATTTTTTTTCCTCTTTCTCCTTTTCTTCTTTTGTATCTTCATTTTCAAAATAGGAAATTTTTAATTCTGATTCTTGTTCTCTCCCCATCCAATTCCTAAAAATTAGATTCTTCATTTCGTTGATATCAAAAAACGAAAAAAAAGATGTTTTGTCTAGACGATCCAAAAAAAGCAGGGAATGTACATTTACTTGAAAAAGGTTCCAAATAACTGTTTTACGTCTTTGAGCGCGCATGGATCCTTTGATTAGATTGCGACGAAAATCCGATTGTTGTGAGTAACGTGTCAAAGTCACCTCTTCCGTTTGATCATCATCATTGTTACTAGTATTCTGAATACTAGAAGAATTGGTATTCTGATCATTATCGTTATAAATTATCACACGTTTGGCTCTTCTTGAATGAATATCATAATATTCTTCCTCCAAATCTTCTTCATTTCCTTCTTCCTCTTCTCCCAAATTCTCAGTTAATTTGTATGACCATCGAGAAACCTTTTTACTGATTTTTTCGTTTCTAATTCCAATAGATTGATTTTTCATTCTTTTTGAATCTTTTGTATGTGTTGTAATTACATCAAATACAAATTGCAAATATTTTGCTTGACTTTCTAAATCAATTCCTTTTTCTTCTGTAGAATTCAAAAATGATTGACGGTGAAGTTCTACGGAATCATTAATAAGTAGATCATGAATCTTATTTCTAAGAAAAAATTCTACTAAATCTTCTGTATCTGTATCTGTATAAGTATTCATGATTGCACGTAAATCTAATTTTTTTCTCGTTCCTCGATATGGTCCGTTGAAAAAAGGATCATAAGTTTTTGGCAAGCATTTCTTTTCTTTTTCATCATCATATAATATGGTTCTCTTTTCAAGCATATCCAGACTAGAGGATCTCTCATTTTTTTCTCTAATTTGGATTCGGCTTCTCAATTCATTGTTCAAATTGTATTTTTTTTTTTCATTAGCATAAATCGAAGAATTATAAAGATCTTCGTCATATAGTTTTTCTATTATGTACAAAGAAATTCTTCGTTCTAGCATTTCCGAAAAAGTTGATAAACTGGGCGGATATGTAAAGGATATTCTTTGTTTCCCATCACTTGTACATGTAAAAAAAAAAAATTGTGACATTTCATTGCGTAAAGCATTTTCTAATTTCTCATTTTTTATATATCGTAATGGACGATTCCATCGTTTATAATCAAAAAAAAAAGTGACAAAAGTTTTTTCAACCCACAATCTTTTCTTTTTCTCTTCTTTCAGTCTTCCCAATTCCCAATTCTCTTGATGGGTCTCCAGATCAGAATCTTCGTAAACCGGGCTATATTGTGCCTCTTGAAAGTAAAATTCATCCTTTGTTTTTTCCTTTCCATTCACTCGGATCTCTTCCGTTTCATCTATTTTGTCCAGATCCTCCTTTTCTTCTTCTTCCGAACAAAGAGAAAGAGAAGGATTTTCTTCGGTAGATTCCTCTTGTTCTTGTTCAGTCTCCTTCATTTCGTAAGTTGTTTCTACATCGCTTTCTTCCTTTCTTTCTCCCCCTTCTTCTGTTTCTGAGATTTCTCTCTCTTTCAGTTTCTTAGTGACAATAGGTGACGGCATTCTGCCTAAATAGTAAACACAGGTGATAAATAAGAGGATACTAAAGATTCGATCCATAGAATTTCTCAATTCTGACACAAGATACTTATTAGATCGAATAGAACGATTTTGCCGTATCCAGAATAAGATCAACCCAACCCATTTCATGAATAAAATGTGACCTATTAACCAACCAACAAAACTACTTGTTAAAAATAAAATCTTGTTGTTGCATCGAAACATATAAATGTTGACTAATCTGGCTAACGTG